AATGTAGCAACCTTTTATTTTTAGAGTTCCAGGGACCCGGTCCATTTGCATTGCATCAGGATCAAAAGTCACAATCAGTTACAGCCCAAAGTCGCCATTTTGGTTGGTCAAAAACCATTAGAGTTCTGAAAAGTATACCAACCTCTTTTCCTGAAGCCTACCGAAAGAAATGGAAAACCCTTCTACATAGGTATTATACCCGACTGATTTTACAGGTCAACCAGGTGAAAACGATTCTGAGTTATCAGCTTCTCCTGCCATAAATTCTTGCCGGAGCTCTTGTCAGCTGTTCCAACTTGGTCATCCGTAGCTCGCTCCAGATGCTTGACCGGGCATAGTATCTTCCAGTTCGACAGCATAAGCAACACCCTTCTCATCAAAGTAGACATGCTGCGCCATGCCCCATTCTGAAAACAGAGCTCATTTCTCAATTTCCACAAAGCCCACAAGGCTGCCGAACTGAACCTGGAGGTTTTTTGTCAAGCCAATCCTCCCTTCGTCTCCTCAACCATATGTAGGCTTTCGATCGCCTTGACTTACCTTCGATTCTTCTGGACCGCCGGACAGGTCAACCTTTGAGCAGGACTGAAGAGTTGGACTGGAAAGCATACTTTATGTGATTCCGGAGGCGCCTCACCACAAATGCCTTTCCGTGACCCAAGCTACTTTACAAGCCTATTTGTAAAAAACCTGGAAACTACTTCTCGTGATGAGCTATCTTATTGGCGGCTATTAGTGACGTATACCGTGCAAAAAGCCTTTCCCGTTCATATGCCTACTTGACGACTTATTCCTGTCCCAGCGAGGAACTACGGCATGTTTCGAGCTAAAAGCTCTACCACAACAATGAAGAGGGGCCATTGATACCCACATCCCCTGAGGAACTCAAGCAAGATAAAAGTATTTCTCACACTGTCTTGTCCATCCTACTGGATTATCACCCTCAAAAAAAGTAGGAAAATCCATTTTGGGCCTGGATATAGTTAAGCTGAAAGACCTATCAGATTCAGTGGTTCACTTCTCCTTCTCCAGTTCCTTACTTATGAATTGGGTTCCAGAGTGATGTGGTGCAGGGATTTCAAAGGATGGGGCTGCCTCAGTAAACACAAACCCATGGGAGTACGTTAGAAAGATCAAAAACGATGTTCAAAAGCCGTATCCATGACAATGATGTCTGTCTTATGAGGCTGTCTAATGGGGCGCATCCCCCCCGGCTTATGTGGTTTAGGAATGCATGATCGATACATCGAAGAGAACTAAAAGGAAGAATTCTTTAATGACCTCTTAATCTCCGTAACTTGGGACTTGTCAAGAACTTCAAAAGTAGAAAACTTTTCCCAAAGCCAAAGGTAGTAAATAACACATAATAACATCAACAAATAATCTAAAAATTATCTTATCCTCCAAAGAATAAGTCTTTCTTTTTTTTACATTTTAAACTCATGTTCATGGTCTGTTTTATTCCCAATTGTTGCCCGTGTGAAAAGAAAGAAGAGAAATTGGGCCATGTTTCCCGAGAGAGACTGCCTTCTCTCAGGCCAGCAGTCTTATACTTATAGTCGACTGCTCTATGACGATCTGACCTCTTTCCTGGGCTCTGCTCGCTCGTCTACGCTCCGACCAATTCAGTCAAAATCGAAAAAACGATGTTTCCTTGAAAAAGTCTAAGAAATAGTAGTAGTAGTCAAAAACTTTTTCCATATATTTCGATTTATAGGGATCCCTATCTTTATCTCTATCCACAGAGATACCTATCTATTCTATATAGAGAGAGATTTTTCTAAAAATTGATCTAGACTATCCTCTATCCGGATAGATATGTCCCTATGAGCGACTAGGCCGATCTTTTTTTATATGTTTTGGCCACGTCCGTTTCCGCTCCGAAGAGGAAGGTTTGGATCTTTCAATCTTATGTCGTGAGGGATGTGACCTATGTTAGGTCCATAAGATACCACAGCTTTTAGTGTTCTATGATTCACCTCCGAATAATGAGTAGGTAGTTCGATCCTTTTGATTCTTATCTTCATCCTTTTGATTCTTATCTTCATCCTTTTGATTCTTATCTTCCTAGTAAACGGGGATCCGGAGCAATAGGTCGAATTTCTATATAATTTTGTTGTGTAAACAAAAGGGCTTATTGCTCTTTTTCGGTTTTCGTTTTCCTCGAGAACTTTGAGGATCTCCTCTACCCCTTCCTCTTCCTCCTTCCTTCTTATCAATTCCTCTTCCTCCTTCCTTCTTTTCCATTCCGCTTCCCCTATTGTTCTTATCAATTCCTCTTCCTCCTTCCTTCTTTTCCATAAGAAGAAGTATTTGAAATGAAACAAATTCCTCTTCATTCTGTTGTGCTCAGCGAAGGAACTGCCTAAGCATACTTTTGCGGATCCAAACTTCTTTGTTCTTTCTAAGTCTTCTTCTTGCATATAAGAACGCAACTCTTGCAAAAACCCGGATTTGAGTAGTAAGCGGCATCCCCTCTGAGTTGTGAGTAAGCGGAACCATTCTGTTTTTGTTCTTCTCCAGATTCTGACCGGTAGGAATTTGCCTATGATTTTTCCAACTGATATGTCGATATAGAAAGATCTCCTTATTTCTTCACCGCGGGTTCTCGCGTCATTTTCTTTAAAAGATATTAGATCACCATGGGAAACTTTAAAATGAGTAATGGTTACCAGTCCATTATTCAAACAAACCCTTCGATGACTTATCGGCTGCCTTGCTTGAGGAAGAGTGTCACTAAAACGGAGACGAACCGGAATCACGTCCGATCTTGTTTCTTGATTGAGTAAAAAAGGGATATATGAAGTTCGTTCTCTTCCTCTGTGCATCTCCCTTATGGGTAAATCCCCATAATAAAGGGACAACTTTCGTGTAGTTTGTGATTTGATGTTACTGTTTAGATTTTCTCTCTGAGAAAGATTTCTTTTAATGGATCTCCTCTTGTTCCTCAATCTTCGGAGAATGCGGCGTTGGATTAGAGAAAGTTCTCTGTTCCGAACATTTCCTGGAAGTAGACGGCACGTTTTAAATCTTAATGCAGGCATATTTCGTTGAATCAGTCTTTTTCGCCACATCGCGTATAAAGGGAATCGAACCCAACTCTTCCACGAACCCCCCACGAATGGTCCTCCCTTAACTCAATGAACTTTGAGAATTCCTTTGCCTAGTTTTTTTCTTTTCAGTTCTCATAAGTCCTTGATATACTAGCCTCAATACTTGACCGACTGCGTCACAGTGCTCAGGTAAAGTGGCAGTGGTTGAAAGCGAGCGGAAACGTCAGTGTTTTCTGTGCGTTACGATAGTAGTGGTGAAAGAAAATCCAATTCAAATATCTCAACGTAAAAGGAAAATCGTTTCACTTTGAAAAGAAAGACTCCAGCTAGCTATATGAGATCGAACTTCTTCCATCACTCTATCTACGATATTCATTGCACCATGATTGAAGGCCTACGCATCTTCTTTCAGGTATTTCTTATTGGTTGACATAAATTATAGACACCGTGGGGACGTCATCTAGACAAAAAGGGAAACTATTTATGATAGATTACCATCAATCCCATCTTATGGTGTTACACCCATGGACTAAAGATACTAGTCTTCCTACATTGCATCTATTGGGTTGAGAGAGGATCTCCTTTCTCCTAAAAATCCTCCTTGTCCATGATACTTACTTGCAATCAATTCATAGTCTTCCCAAGTAGCTTCTAGGTTGGACCAATGAATGAGCACTTGTGGTACCGCTGCATTTCGCCTTTCACCATGCGACGAGATATGATAGCAATTGGCTTAATCCGAGGTTTCCCTTCCGGGCCCACCAACGTTGAGGAGACACTGCTTGCTCTCTTCCTAACCTCGCTTTGAGTTGCTTCAATGAAATTGGAAAGGAGGATGGAAGCAATGAGCGACCCTGACTTTATTAGGTTTATGAAAACTCGCTATTCACTCAGTCAGTTTTTGGTAAATAATAGGATGATGTGGGAGAGATGGCCGAGTGAGAGGAAGAAGTCAGATGGAGAGATGCTCCCATCTCCCTTTACGTTTCCTATATACTTAATGTGATTCAGGAGTAGTCCCCTTCCAGGGCAACTAACCCAAGCAATAAAGTCATTGACAAGGCCTCAGAGCTAGGGCGAGTATGCGAAGGCTTTCCTTTCTCAGGGAATGTATAATAGATAATAGAAAAATCTCCATTGCTTTCCTTCTCTGTCTGGCTGTTTAGTAGGAGTCGCTAACGAGTGAATGTTTCTCCGGCCCATTGCCGACTCGGATTTCAGTATCGTATTATTGTTCTTTGTCTAAGTTCTATTTCTTTCTTGCTTTCAATGTGTCCCTCAGTTAGTGCAGTTGCTGGCCTTTCGCTTCTCACCTTGAGTTGACTGAGACTGAGAGTCAGGGGATGTGGCTAGCTAGTCTTTTACTAAGGTTGATTTAAGTTTCTCTGGTTCTTGATTGAGTCTTTGTCTTGCAGTTGCAGGAGTGATGTCAAACCTCTTGCTTGAGTTGTCTGTATTGGAAGTCGTGTAAGCGGCTTCTTCCGAATTTGCCTCCGGGTCTAGTACGTATGAAAAGATGTCAGCGTCGTGGCGATTGCCTTTCCTGGTGGTGAAGGATTCTATTCCCGAGCGGCTAAGGTCCAATCCGGTATTCTATTTCGTCTGTGCGAGCATTAAAACCAACCATTGCCGACGTCCTCATATTCTCTAATTTGGCTAATCTCCGTGCATTAGCAGGTTAAGCAAATCGATTCCAACTCAGTGGCAGATAGGCTGCAACATTTCTTTCCTAATAACTAAGACTTTCTTTACTACTTTGACTTTCTTTACTACTTTACCAACCCATATCACGCTAACTGATACTGTGCCTAGTGATTGATGAAGGTCACAGAGGAGTAAGAATAGCAAAGCCTACAAATAATGTGATAAGAGTTCGGTTTGGCGTGGCTGGACATTTAGGATTAGCTTACTTGGCGCTATCCACAGTTACCACCTTTTCAACCACATCATCTCTTTTACTTTCTCTCGAAGCTTCTAGCCAGCGAAAGCCTAGTGAATCCAGAGCCATCTTCCTTCCTATTAGCTCTCTCTCAGGGATTCGAATGCCCATTGGCATTATTAAAAACAACCAACTTGCATATCTCGGGAACTCTTGAAACATAAGGAATAGGAGGATGCTTCGATTCTCTTGTTGTCGACTAAGCGGAGCGTTTACGGGGTTCTAATGAGACAGACGCGTATTTCACCCTTTAGATTCCCTTTTGCTCCCTCGATCAACGTTAGAATCTTTCTCCTTACTTACGGGAAGTTGAAAGCCAGCGCACAATAGCTCCGCGAAAAGACTCGCTCAGGCTATCTTCCTTGAAAAGTATCTACTTATCAAACTGAGCACTCCTGGCTGATTGCAAGCCGGTTTCAACACCGGTAGCACCCAACTCACAACTCTCTTCTAATCTTGGTTCGCTTCTCGCTGATCCGACTCCCTATCGCCAAATTGTCGGTGCTCTACAGTACTTAACTTTTACAAGACCTGATATCTCATATGCAGTAAACCTAGCATGTCAGTTCATGCAACACCCACGAGATTTGCACTGGCAAGCATTAAAGCGTATTTTGCGGGATTTAAAGGGTACAGTTCATTATGGCCGTAAACTTTATTATGGACCCTTTGATTCAATCCTTTTTTCTCCTCGAAAGCTTGCTTCTTTTATCTGCCGAAATTCTTCATTACGTCAATAGATTTGACCGGATCTTTATGCGAATCATTCTTTTCTTACTAAGCCCATCCGAGTTAAGACGTCAGGAAAGGACTGGCAAGAAATTGGCTGGGTCTCAAAAATGAAAGCATATACTGATGGCAGTATTTATAGGTACAAGGCCCGCCTCGTCGCCAAAGGGTATACTCAGATTGGGTGAGGGACTACCATTATACATTTGCTCTTGTGGCCAAGTGAGTAACTCTTCGAGTTTGACATGTAGTGCACTTCTCGAAAATCGATGAAAGGGCAGGGAACACCCCAAGGAAAAGCTATCCAACTACTATTTCCTATTCTGCTTTGCTTAGTCCCAAGCCTTAATGGATCACTTCTTCAAGCGCCTCATATGGGCCTTGGGTATCTTCCCTACTTGACGTCACTTGCCCTAGTATTCGAATTCTTAATGATACGTAGTAAAAACAAATCGGTTGATTCATCAACGACTTCCTAGCTAGGAGGACTACCCTCTTTATTGACTTCGCTACTGAGACCACTTCCAAGTAAGAGCGCAAGCCGACCGAGCATACCTTCTTTGCTGCGGAAGAACCTACATGTGAAAAAAGAACTGATCATACGGAGAAAGAAAGCCTTACCAAGGATTGCTTCCTATGCCGGATGCTCCTCTCTTTGGAACTACTAGTGAGTCTTGCTTATGAAAAGAAAAGAGTATCTTTCTCTCGCTATCAACGTTTCAGAACAGAAGTCAAGTAAACGACCGATCCCCTCCTTTTAAAGCTATTGGGGAAGAATACTAGTGAAAAGGCACGCAAGTGAAAGACAAGACTCCTGGGAAGGACAGTGCTGGATTCTTTCTTTTCAAGGTTTATAGAACATAAAGAGCTATTAAAGGTCCAGTAGAAGGTAGCCTAGTCCGACATTGCGTCTTTCCCCGCTTGCGCTGATTTGAGAAAAATAGGGCGAAGCAATTGCCTCTTTCCTCTGAGTCCTGCCTTGTTTCAATAACCGTACCTGCTTTCTTAAGTCTTACTTTCCGACGGATATTCGTAACCGTAGCTTTCTTTGGCGGAAGGCACACTACTTCTCTTCTTTCGCCTACTTGTTTTCCTGCTTGCTAAGCTGCTTGTGTTGTTCGCCTCGGCCCTGCTTCCTTTCCGTAGTGACAGAAGTGAAGCAGGCCCTCGTTAAACGAATCCACCTTTCCCGAAGGAGTCAAGCCTTTATTTGAAAGTTTATATCTATAATGTATTTGTAATCAAGGGATAATCCATTTGAGAAACAGGTTTCTAATTGGTATTCTTCTTTCCCCGTGTCAGTAGCTTCTGTCGTTCCCTTTCACAACCCATTCCAACAATCTATTCGTCGTAAGCCCTTCTAGCAGCAATCCAAACGTCCCTCCATCTGCATCTCCCTAACAGTCTCTGCACGTGGATCTCTTCTACTAGTGATTCAATTGGGGCCAATCCTGCCGCATCCACTTCCTTCCATCAATTAGTGGAATCCCCAAAAGCGGAAGAAGTTCTTAGCGCTAAATACCTTCTTTGCAAGCCGTGGTCCCACAACGGACCGAAATGGCCATCAGAAAGCAGATTCATTTTCTGATAGAAAAAGCCACTTTCTCGATTCAAGATCTCCGCTTCCTCTCCTTATTTGGATCATGTGCATTTTAGCCTGATTTCTATTTCTAGTTCTAGACTCCTCTCAAACTAGCCTTTTTGAGGGCTTGCTCATTCAAACTGAGATTGAATATTCATAGTCTCAAATCAACTACTTTTTACTAGGTTTCTTTACGTAACTTTCACTCTTCCAGAAGTGAGGCTAAGACGGAGGTTAAGACATAGGCTTGTCGGGCTCACTCACCTCCTACGCTTTGTTATAGCCCACGTAGGGCTGCGTATAACATAAATTGAGACGTACGCTACGGGCTCCTATTGTTAGCTTGGGAAAGGTATAGAGATTGTCCACCGAAAGCACTTGAGTCCTGGCAGGTGCCTGAACAGCTGTCTCCTGGTGTTCTTCTATCGTCTCTTTTCCTTTTTTAAGGAAATGAGACGATAGGGAGAACTATTGCGCGAAGCCTTCGGAACTGCAGGGGATTTATGGCTACAACTGGAGTCTTTAAGTGCCAACCAATTGGATCCGGTAACTCCGGAACCACTTCACTAGTCTCGGCAGGTTGTTCTTCCTCTAGGTCTCTCCATTCCCAAGGAATATTTCTTCGTGGGCTATAAGACATTAACAACTGGCTCTCGGGTATTCCTATCATCAAGTTTTTCTATTTCCATCATAAAGTTCGCGGGTATAAGTAAAAAGGTTAGCTCGCTTATTTGGCTAAACCTTCCAAACAAGACATGAAAATACGGCACCGACATTTCCAATGGTAGTCAAGTTCACTGGAATAGGTTCTTTGAGCTATGATCCACTGTCGAATCAGCAGTAACGAAGTAAGTGAATTATTCATCGAGAACTTCCTATGGCATTCAGCCTTTTCCTTCAGCTTAGCGCCCTCACTGCTACTTCTCTCTATTAAGCAGCTCTCTGGGTCCGTCCATAAGCATGCATACTGGCGCTCTCTTATTGGCTAGGCCCCTATCTAATTAGCGGGTTATTCTAACAATATAAAAAGAAGATAATGTTTGGAGTTCAATAAGCTCTTTGCAAAAGAATAGTTCCTGCTAGTGAAGTACCTAAATAGTGCAATCTCTTGCATCGAGAATCATCCTACTGGAGAACCTTCTTGCTTTGTCTTTCCCTTATCTTGCTAGCTCTATACCAGTGCTTGAAATAGGCATTTCTTCTTTCTTATCTTAATAGTTGAGATGAAATAATATATATGCAAGAATGATTCTACCGCTGATGTGTCATACTCTACTTCAAACTCTATCTACTCAATGAAGCAAGCAGTTTGATGGACGGCACCTTCCTCTTCAATAGCTTTCTTTCTAGTTCTGAGTGTGTAGCATAAACGGAGTTTTTTCTTTTGATAACTAAGAAGGAGAATATGCTGCTGTAATAGAGAATCTTTTCCAGTTCAAACTTTTCTTCGCTCTTTCCACGCACGCCAACAACTACAACTAGCCAGCACCCTATTGACTCGCTTGTGGAAGGACTTATAGGACGAATAAAAGCTACTAGCTCGTTTGGACCCCCTGCAACTTCAAATGAAACTGGATAGCTGGCAACTGGTACAGCAATTGGATGGCTGAGAACTCTTTCTACAATAGAAGGGAAGGCCTTGGTAATATAACGGGATTGCTAACTTGCCTAAGATATCTACTTATTTAATGGACTACAGTTAGCTTTACGGGAAATCAACACTTTGTTGAAGGTGGTTTGAGTATTTACAGATACTATCCATATTACCCCCTGCCTTACCCTTAAGGGCTAAGAACTGAATAGGCTGACTCTAGATTCTAACTGAAAATACGTAAAATTTTACCCTGCAGGCTTTCAAGCAGATTGATACCTACTTTACTTGCCAAAAATATTTTCTTAGTAAAAGCTTTAAAACTCAGTTGCAGTAGAGACCTTCCGGCGGGCGAGGGCCTCACAATCGAAGGAGAGAAATTGCTTTATCTGCAATTGGATGAAAGGGAAGAGAACACCAAAACTACTAGCGATAAGAACTTTCACCTGGCTAGCACTTAGCAAGGTTAGTTTGCTTGGAAGGGGAGCATTCGAAATGCATAACTCGAAATGACTAAAGACTAAAGCTAGAACGCAAACTGAGGAAGGCAGAAAGAAGGACAGCAACCGCATTAGCTCCTTTGGCCCCTCCTCTTACTCTGAAGTCTTACTTTTTGGCCTTTAATATTATATTATTCGGCCTAAAAAAACAACTCTTATTGACACTGGATGCGCTTATCTTTATTCTGCAATTTCTGCAATTGCATGCGCTTCTCCTATCGCTATTGCTTTTTTTTCAAGGTAATAATTAAAGAAAGATATGCATGACTCGGAACTGGCCCTCTTCACTAGCTTCTTTAGAGCTTGGGGAATTTATTACCCTTTATACTTAATAGTTCAGACCCGGGAACGACAGTCGCTCGACGTAAGGAGAGGAACGAAATATCAATAGAGGAACGAAAACCGCAGGGTATGAAATTAGGGTAGGGTTGGCAGGGTAAGTCCAACTGAAACTTTCTTTGATTACCTTTTTTCTCCAACTGGCTTAGAGATTATTGCATTTGCCCTTAACCGGTAACCTCCTTTGAATCCTTCGTTTAGACCCTCTCTATTGGTATTGGCATTGGCTCGAGAGCAAGGACCTTATTTGATCGCTTAGAACTTGATGGAGGGAAACTCACTCGCTCAAGATATGCTTAAGCTAGCTCAGGAAGATAATTTTATATGCCTTAAAGAGGGGATTCAAAGAGTAGCCTTTTACTAGGGCTTAAGTTACTCGTTTCATATTGCTTACTATTTTTATATAGCTAGAAAGTTGAGTAAGAAGTTCTTTTATTCTATAGAAAAATCACTTTCTTGTTTTGTTTTTCTGAATATATAAAGGGAATATCACGGGATAGGAATGAAAGAACTCGTAAAGGAATTACGAAAGGTTCATAAATGCTATTATAGTCCCTCCATATAGAAGATAAAAGGAGAGTAGTCCTAATTAAGGGAAGAGAAAGAGACAAGAAATGGTTGAGCAACTCCAACAGAAACTCCAAGAGGGAGTCAGAGACTACCACTGGATCGCCTGCACCCACATGGAAAGAAACTACAAATAGGGGATGAAACATCTAAACTGGAAAGAGAATATGCTTTACTAGTGACAAAAAGCGGGCCTAGCTGAAAAAAAACCTAGGAAAAAAGGCATGACTATGGAAGGAAACTTCGACTAGACATATTCACCGGGCACTCCAATAGATGAAGTTTTTATCATATGCAGAAGGAAGAAGAAAGGATATAGTACCGGTACGTACAGGAAAAAGAGGCTTGCTTTTCTTTTGATTCATCGGCTCTATCTAATAAAATATCTCATTTTCATGGTCTCGAACGGAAACCTTACCCAACGCACGAACTACTCTAAAAGGGCACCTGAGCACAAGACTTTTTAGAAAAGGCCTGCCCGGGACGAAAGATAGAGATGCTGCATCGAAACAGTCAGACTACCGAGGAACCGCTACTCCATACCACGCTGACCAACACACGGCCGCGAGAGAGGAGGCACGCGATCAGCACCACGACTTCAGCTACCTGATCAAACTATGAAAGCAGGAATCGCGTCGTCTGTATCCCTGCTAAATATCTTGTTTTGGCCACATGGATATAAACAAAAAAGCCTACACAAGACTTTGGCTTTGGCCCTCGTGGAAAGGACCTATGTGAACGAGGCGAATGGACTCATTTGGAGGACTTAACCAAACTTCATCTTTTGGTCAAAACGACAGACTACAGACCCGACCCGGTGCGGGAGCCGCTCGCACCCACTAGAGACTTTAAAGAAAAGTATGGATTAGACCAGATATGGGGAGAAGTCTCCATTTCTCCTCACGTCTCGTCTGTTGGCGGAACGCACGGTCCAAGAGAAACTTATTAAACCGGAAGAGCTTTATCCGCTATCGAGACCGTTTTCTTTCCTCACTCTCCAGGTGAGATAGCTGATACGCCCAACATCGGCCTAAAAGATGTCGCCGGGGATCGGTTGAAGCTGCACTCTTGCTCTGCCTCGGTCTAGCCGCGTTTCGGAAAATGTTAAATTGAGATGAAAGAGATAAGCTTTTGGTCAAGTCTTGGAAGGGACTCCCATCCCAGAGTGTGAAAGCTCTCGGGAGAAGGGAATCGACAACACAACTGGAGCTGCCCTTTCTTTGGTTTAGTAAGAAGCTTCCTCAAGTATGTCGATTTTACGTACGGTCAGTTCACTCGAATCCACTGACTTCATGCACGGGGACTCGACCATCAATCCTTTCTTGTGACGAGCTGTGACTGGGTGCTCTGAAACCTCCTTAAAAGGAGGGGCTGTGGGGTAAGGTAATTGAAGTAACTAGCCAGTATTAAGATTAGGCATAAGCATAATAAACTGACCGAAGACGGTGAATCTAGAATAGAGGCCGGGTGGGGAAGCAAAAGATGCAAGAGAGCCTTTTTCCGGGATTGGATTTCACTCATTTAGTGCTTGGGATGCAGACAGGCGTGGAAGATGAACATAAGAGAGCTCCGCCCTTGCCTTGCACCGGTGAACAAAAGAAAGAAAGGAGACAAGGTCGGAACTAAGACGTCAATAGCTTATTTTAAGTGACGTATTCCTTAAAGCGAGCAAGGATAAAATGAGAGTATGAGCCTACACCCATATAGAAATCAGTCATATGCCTGATAGTCGTTATCTATTCTTTCTCAATGATAGTATTATTACCCGAAAACAATATGTACAGAGGAAGCTAGTTTTGTACTCTAGTTCTGTCCCCAAGGCGCGAGTGAAGCCCTTCTCCAGTATGGTAAAGTGAAACCGCTTCGGAGTTTATGGTTCGAAAGAAAGAGAGAGGAAAGCACTTATAAAGCGGTGGGCTCTTATAGTAAACAAGAGTTCCGTTAAGCTCTGGGACTCTAGGCAAGATAGCTGTAGTTTTTAAAACGTAAATTGACCGAAGTTTGTCTTTACTTTCCCCTATTCTACGTATACCATCTCCGAGCCTCTCGTTAAATCGAATCAATTTCTCAAGTTGGTCCTTGCTAGGCCAGTTAGAACTGGGGATGTGATTGACCTAAGAAGCCCGTGTTATCGATAGATGTAAGTTCATAGTTGAAGACAAGGGAGTTTTAGCTTTTTCGTAGATAGTCTGAGTTCGAGCTACTGTAGTCTCCCCCGTTGACCTTCTTTTTTAGATAGAATCCTCAATGAGTGGAAAGGACTCCCAGACTTGCTCCGCAGTACGAGCCCCATACAGAGCCGCGCCCTTGTGATATGATAAGAAGAAAAGGGGCCAGGCCACCCTCTTTTCTTTTCCGCACCAAGCCTTCTTGTAAAATCGGGTGTATAGCTCAGTTGGTAGAGCATTGGGCTTTTAACCTAATGGTCGCAGGTTCAAGTCCTGCTATACCCAAAAAAAACCACTCTTGTATTCGTAAGGATGCATTTCTTAGGGACAAAGACCCTAATCAATGCATCCATTTAGGTCAGAATTCTCTATACCATAACTCCTCTTTTCCCCGACTTGGTCTGCTGGATGGAATGCTGCTTTTAGTTTTCATAAATCTTGATATTGATTCCATAGAATATCGAATGGATTCGTTATGTCACGACGGTCTTCGCCGCAATGCTTAGCTCTTTCCGATATACGGAGCAATTCACGTCTATATACCGAACTCGATTTGACTGCTTTTCACTTCATCCTTTAGCTATAAAACCCTAGATCGCATGCCGTAAAGGATGGGTGTGGAAATCGGGATATGAATGAAAATCTTCATCATCTTCTTTCGGCTCCTGTTTATGAAAGCTGAGGTTCCATTTGGAGAGCTATTGGATGAACGAATTCTATAGGAAAGAAAGAAGAGTTCTGAGATTGGATCACAGACATAGTGGGCGGTTCTATTCTAAAAGGAAACCCCATTTCATTGATATACGCACTGGTACGAGAAAGCACGAAAAGGTAATGACGAGCGTAGAAGCGAAAGAACAACCTGGTTTGAAACGGAAATCTTTTAGCAGGGGAAGGAGCAAGACGACCAAGAATAAGAAAGGGCTTTTTCCTTTACGCGGGGGTGATTTTGATTCTATCCTCTTTATTTCGATCACCTCTTGGGGCGCATTCCAATCTTCTTCCAGCGATAGACTGGATTTTTTCATCTTTTTCTCGTCTTGTAGTTGTAGCAGTTATAGTAAAAAATAACAAGATTGCACAACCATCTTGTCTTGGCTTGGGCCAAGCATTGGAAATTGTTCGTTCATAAGAACAACCCTCCTCTAACGAATAAGAAAGAACCCTTTTCTATCGAGTTCACCACCTGATAACTTCAAAGTTACACTTACTTGTTCGACACTGGATTTCTATCCCTTATAAAGGGAACATCATCTCTATAATTCTCTTTTCTTGCTAACTTCACGGAGACTGAGATCCATGGTAGAAACCTATTTTCCTCAAGGTTCAGCTTGATAAGCCGTAGCTTTCTATCTCGCTCTTCTCTTCAGCATTCCATCCCTGGGGCATTTCACCTTGTTTTTCCCTTGTGAGCCGCCTATGCCACGATCTTTAGGCAAATTTGAATCAATCATCGCTCCAGTGAGTAACGTATTTTTTGGACTTGTAATAATAGCCTTGTCCAGTAGCGAAGTACTAACTTCTTTACTTTGCTTGCCCTGTCCGCCTTTCAGGAAGCCTACTTGGCGGAAAATTCAAGTGCTGCAATGACGAACAGTGGGATCAACTATACCTCTTCAACTATACCTCTGGTTCTTCTGGCATATTTGATGAGACCCGTTCTTTTTATGTATGCAAATTCCTTGATTGCGTAGCAGTTATGGATATTTCCCCAATCTTTCTTGCTTATGAAACATCTTTGTAGATTGGAAGAGTTCCACTAGGACAGCAAATCAGCTACTTCGAAAAGACCAGAGCTCAGATACTGGAGAACATGGAGGAGGAAGCAGCAAGTGATTTCTTCAAGACGGCGCTCTTCATTGTAGCTGCAGGATCCAATTTTGGAGTATCTTTCACCTTCAGTACCGTTCTTTGGACGAGAGAAGCCTTATCCTTCATACTTTCTGGACGTGTTGGTTTCCAATCTGACATTTTATCAGAAGGTTCTGCCAATTTATCCCTACTGTAGTTTTGTGTCGCTTGCTCTTGTTTGCTGCTGACCTCTATTTTCTTTCCCTCGATTAAGAGGCTAAATGAACTGGCGAAAGTTTGTTGTGTCCGACGATATATCGGTTGTATACCGTACGTTCGTGCTCTGGAGTTCATGCCTACAGGGGAGTGTTCAGCATCCGCGAATCGAGTCACTGAAGGTTACAACAAGAAATTGAAGAGGATGGTCGAAAAGATGAACCAGGAGATGGGTCCAGAGAGCAAATTTGTGTACGTAAATACGAAGGAGTTTGGCAGCGCCGAAGCAGAGGAAGGAACCCGAAGCAATGGAAAGAACGACGACCTAGGAGGTAGTAGTAGTACGAAGCCAGAAGGTGGTTTGATTCAGAAGTTGAGTGAGGAGGCTTCGACCGTCGCCACAAAGATTCTTATGAGGCATGCTTCTGACGGGCTGCCACGCGGGAGGTACTGGAAGACTTTTCAAAGGGCTAAGTATAGGCACCGGGAAAGGGTGGGGGGTTGAAGTGGAGTTGCCACGACGATTTCTGGTAAGTCGATTGCGGTGGAACGTGTACTTGGGGAAAGCAATAATCTTGCATTTCTTTCTTCAAGGGCAGCCCCTGGATTTTGTCTCAAAGGAGGAATCCGAATTCTTTCACTTCGAATATGGCAAGTGTGATTTATCATTGTGGGGTTTTTCTGGGAGGGGCACTTCATGCGTACACTATAAAGACAGGATTGGAACTGAATTGTACAATATGAAGCTCTCTTACCAAAGAAAGGGAGACACTATTTTACTATTTTATGTGTTCTTTGAAAGGCAAAAAGCAAATATAACGATATAATGAAAAACGCGAAACACACTACTACTACATGTAGCATAACTGAAAAGTGAACTGATGGTTTTTATGTCCCTCTCACTACGCCTGACTACGAGCCGATGCAGATTTAGCGCATTGGATCATTACTGAGGTCGGCCCAGAATGCCTCCTATTTCGTCTTTCTCAGTCAGCTAACGGGGCCACGACGAAGCACCCTGCGGCCTTGCAACTGCTCTCTGGCCGCTTGAATTGAGCTCTGATGGCATGGGCTTTGATCTATGTATTTTGACAGCATCGACCGCCTGCTTCCACAGACGGCGTATAGGATTTCCGTAACGTAATAGTTAAAGAAAGGTGGAATGTAAGACTGGCTATCTGCTTATCTAGGCATTCCCTTTTCTCCATTCCTTCCTATGGTGCCTTCTCCCGAACTAATGCCTCTCTCCTCACCAACACAAAAACAAAAAGTGAAAGAAGCCCCCATGCCCACTCTTCTTTCATTTGCATTTTGATCTTTAGTAGAATCGAATAGAATAGTAGGCATTGTCAAATCTCAATAAAGTAGCTTGTGCTACTTTCTCTTTCATTCCTATGTGATTGTTTATTGAGTCGAGGATAGATATGGCAAATTCTCTGGCTAATTCTCTTGTTCTCTGCTTTCTTCCTCTGATTTCTCAGATAAATAGGAAACTTAAGATTCATATGCTAGGAATCATTCTTTCCTCGATCTCGATGGCCAGGCCAATCTGCGTAAGTAACGGACTATCCTCTTTCTCCTTCTTGCTCCATGCATAACTCACTGCTTACTAGGTTTAAGGTACAGCTATCCTCGTTCGTCGTCTGGAACTGTTCTATTGTTTATATCGATCGCTCTTATCCCCGTTCATGATCCCCGGGGCAGGCTCCCTCATCACTCAATCGCTGCGCTGATTCGACATCTGCCGCCTTCTTCCCTTCGATCTTTCTCGCATAAAGGAAATGCTGGCTTTGCGGAAGTACGAGGTTTATCGGCTTGAGTGGAATCTTTCTCAACTGCTTTAACCCGTTCAGTCGGGACTCGGCGTCGAGCACCTGTTTGATCCGTTTTATTGCTCCCTATAGATTGTTTCGGACAGGACCTAGGTCTATGCGCCGACCAAGGAAGGGATTGATCAACTAGATCGATAATAGGGACTCGCACCCACATCTGGATTTCCGTCCGCTAGAGCAGTTGCGCGAACCGTTGTTGGAATGATATGAGAAAAGAAGGGTGATGATCCGCATAGTAGACTAAGAAATATGAAACATCCCACTACATTCCCTTACTAGTTAGAGAAAGATTAGCTTTTCAGGAGTTCGTGTCGTCTACCACTAGAGGAGCACAAGTTGGAATTGAGTTCGTGATAGGAAGGAGAAATGGAAATCAAGACTTGGATGAGGAGGGGTAAGGTATTCGTCTACTTCTGGTACGGTTAAGGCTCGTCAGAGGTTCTCGCACTGCTGCTGCCCTCGCGCACCTAAGCCAAGCCTAAGGAAAGAATGAGAAACCTGAGAATTGGCCAGATAAATCAATTGGAATTACGCATAGTCGAAGTAGGACTACTAAAGACAGACACCTGATAAGAAACAAGAGAAATAGCCAATCAAGAAGTAGGTGTCTCATAGCCATCCCACGAGAAAACCTACCTTCCGCACAAATTCTCTCGTCCGGTCTTTCTCTTAAATAGTATTCAAAATAGCGAATCACGTCTTTCTTTACTGCTGGTTCGCGTGAACTGCGCGGCGTACAATAGGTACTTGTCAATGCGAGCCAATAGGGCACTGACGAAGTTGAGAACGCCCATATCGACGAGGTCTTCTCTCCGCATGTCCTCGAAACCTTTATCAACTTTTCTGAGGCTTCTCCACCGATCTTCTGGTATTCTTACCATAACCTTTCCTTCTTTTTTAAAATAGACTAGCAACCTCAATTCCCTGGGCTTTTTTTTCCACAGGCGCACGCCACCGTTTCAATTCAGTACAGGTGAGTGAATTCTAATCGTAGCTTAGAAAAGACACGAGTGAGGGCATCTTTTGGAAGGAAGAAAAAAGAAAAGAGTTGAGCGCAATATGTGGTAGATAGAAACGTTTTAGGTACTGAAGACTCGGTAATTTCTTCAGTCATTAGTTTTTTAGATGGAAGAGAGCTATCAGCTCCCAGGTTTAGTGAACCCTTTATGATTATTATTACTAATATGCATAGT